CTGGGGGCTTTACCGGGGCTAACTAGTAAAAAGCCTAGAACCGGAAGCGATCTTAGAAACCAATCGCGCCCCGGCAAAAAATCTCAATACCGTATTCGTTTAGAAGAAAAACAAAAATTGCGCTTTCATTATGGTCTTACAGAACAACAATTACTTAAATACGTTCGGATCGCCGGAAAAGCCAAAGGATCAACAGGTCAGGTTTTACTACAATTACTTGAAATGCGTTTAGATAACATCCTTTTTCGATTAGGTATGGCTTCGACTATTCCTCAAGCCCGCCAATTAGTTAACCACAGACATATTTTAGTTAATGGTCGTATAGTAGATATACCAAGTTATCGCTGCAAACCCCGAGATATTATTACAGTGAGGGATGAGCAAAAATCCAGGGCTCTGATTCAAAATTATCTTGATTCACCCCCCCGTGAGGAATTACCAAAACATTTGACTCTTCACCCATTCCAATATGAAGGATTAGTCAATCAAATAATAGATAGTAAATGGGTCGGTTTGAAAATAAACGAATTGCTAGTTGTAGAATATTACTCTCGTCAGACTTAACCCTAACTAAAATAACAAGGGTTCGGGCAATTTTGCCCCCTTAGTTTTGGCTTAAGTAAAGGGACCGGGGGTAAGTAAGGTAAGGGGTTTCATCTGGGGATTTTTCTCTTATTCATGTATCATAGATCGGTAGGGTATTTTCATTCCTTGTCGATTTTGTCCAGTATTTTTCGTACCACAGAAATTCGGGGTAGGGATAGATAATCTATATCAAAGAAAGGTCTAACTGTTGGAGTATCCATTCTTATTTGATGCATTGCAGTCAGTAACATTGGTGAATCAGTTGACGAGTACGGAAAGAGAGGGATTCGAACCCTCGGTAAACAAAAGTCTACATAGCAGTTCCAATGCTACGCCTTGAACCACTCGGCCATCTCTCCCACATAATGATTATGGCCCAAAAACCGAGTGAATAGTGAGTCATTCATATTATTTTGGATAGGTATGTATATTCAATTTTAACTCTAAAAATAGAAAACTTTTCATCAAAGAAAAATCCTTCCTCCGAGGCTGGGGATAAAGATAAATCCAAAAATTGTAAAATAAGGATATATATCTATTCATGTTTGCGAAGATGGTGTTTCCGCCCTTTCTAATATTTATACCGGATTAAATCACTCAATTGAAACGAATCCAATGATCGATATATTTTTTTTAGACTGTGTTTAATGGATACCTTTAAATCATGATTCTATTTAGTTTACACTATTATTCAATTTTCATAAAAATTATAAAATTCCTTTCCAGTTTTAGATTTTTCAACAACAACTCTTTACTCCAACTTCTTAACCCATAAATTTATTCCAAATTCATGAACCGCCCCCGGATTTTTTTTTATTGATTCCTGTCAAAAAGAAACAATTTGAGTAAAAGGTCTTTCTTTTTATTTTAATGAATCCGTTTTTATGTTATTTCGTACTGCACAATTCCTTTGTTTGTGGGATCGTTTTCTCACGAAAGGGAATTTAAATAAATTATAGAATTAATACACCTATGTCTAGATCTGGGATAAATGGAAATTTTATTGATAAAACCTTTTCAATTGTAGCCAATATCTTATTACGAATAATTCCGACAACTTCGGGAGAAAAAGAGGCATTCACCTATTACAGAGATGGTGCGATTTGATTATTTTTTTTTTATATTTTTACCGCTCTCAGTCTTAAGAGAAAGACAACATTATTCGGGATAGGAAGAAAAAAATTATGGAAATAAATCTACGCTTGTTGAAGGTGAAGTTTGTAAATAAAACAACGCCTTCTGTCGTGTATCCCCGATTAATGCAGCCTCAGATGCTTCAATTGTCGATTCTAGAGTATTGAGCGAAAGGTTACACCTATGGGTTAGGTCAACCCTACTCCACTAGTACCAATAGGGGGCATAGGGGAAGAAGCACTACTCCTAGGAATCAACACACGAAAACTTTGTTATAAATTATCCCTTTTCCTTATCAGGATCGGGACTAACAATGGTTGGGACAACAAACATCCATCTCGTTCGTATTTTGGATACCCGTATAACCATCGAAGACTGTTGAAGTGACTAATTCCTGCAAATTAAAGGGCGTTGAAGACAAAGAAATTGTTGGAGTAACTTTTTTTATCTAATACCAACATGCTTGATGTTAAGGAAAGATCTTCTACAAGAAGGTTGGCTAGAGATTTCTTGTAAAAACACCAGCCCCGCTTAGTTTATAATGAGAATATTTCAGTCTTTTTGATTCCATGTATTATTATCATTATGCACATAAAGGAGGAGCCGTATGAGATGAAAATCTCATGTACGGTTCTGAAACGGAGATTCTTTGAATCGAATGACGACCGTAACGGATGTCGGCTCAATCCGAAGGAAATTATGCGGAAGCTTTACAGAATTATTATGAAGCTATGCGACTAGAAATTGATCCTTATGATCGAAGTTATATACTCTATAACAT